AGGGTCACAACTCCTTCTACCTATCCTGTCTGTTGTTCTTTTCATTCGGTGTTCCAATAGGAACTCAATATTCTATTCTAAGAGATTCTACGAAAAGGAATTCTTTCTTTTCTAGGAAGAATATTGATTTTTTCGATGAGAATGGAATTTGGACATGACATGGGAGAAGCCCCTCTTTCTATTTAGAATTGAAGAAAAGGTTCCATCATATATTGATACTCCCGATTCCCATAAACGAGAAATTTTTTTTTTTTTTTTCAATGCTCCCTCGTATTTAGTTAATGATTCTAGTGATTTACTTATTCTGATCGGAAATGAAATAGGAAAACGATTATTCATCAAATGACTATTCATCTATTGTATTTTCAAATCAAATAGGGGGGAAGCTCTATGGAAAAGCGGTGGTTAAATTTCATATTGTTTAATAATAATGAGTTAGAACGCGGGCGTGGGCTAAGTAAAGCAATGGACAGTCTTGGCCGCCCTATTGGAAATACCAGTGGAAGTGAAGACCCCATTCTAAATGATACGGATAAAAACATTCATAGTTGGAGCAATAGTGACAGTTATAGTTGCCGTAATGTTGATTATTTTTTAGGTATCGGGGACATTTGGAATTTCATCTCTGATAAAACTTTTTTCGTTAGGGATAATAATGGTAACAACTATTTCGTAGATTTTGATATGGAAAATCAGATTTTTGAGATTGACAATGATAGTTCTTTTCTGAGTAAACTAGAAATTTCTTTTTCTAGTTCTCTGAGGTCTAAGAGTCACAATCGCTACGATGATTGTGACATGTATGATACTCAATATAGTTGGAATAATCACATTAAAAGTTGCATTGAGGGTTATCTTTGTTCTGAAATCCGTAGTGATAGTGACAGTGATACTCAATATAGTTGGAGTAATCACATTAAAAGTTGGATTGATAGTGATCTTTGTTCTGAAATCGGTAGTGGCCGTGACAGTGATAGTAGCGAAAGTATAAGCGAAAGTGACATTGATAATGATAGCGATGAAAATATAAAGGGGAGTCCTTCTAATATTAATTACGCTTTTATTCATACTGATGACTATACTGATTACAGTGATAAATATAGCGATGAAAGTATAAGTGACAGTGATAGTTCGAATAGAACTGATTACAGTGATAAATATAGTGATGAAAGTATAAGTGATAGTGACAGTGATAGTTCGAATAGAACTGATTACAGTGATAAATATAGTGATGAAAGTATAAGTGATAGTGACAGTGATAGTTCAAATAGATTTAAAAAATTCAAACATTTATGGGTTGTATGCGAAAATTGTTATATATCAAATTATAAGAAAATTTTGAAGTCAAAAATGAATATTTGTGAATATTGTGGATTTCATTTGAAAATGAATAGTTCAGATAGAATCGAACTTTCGGTTGATCCGGGCACCTGGAATCCTATGGATGAAGACATGTTCTCTGTCGACCCGATTGAATTTAACTCGGAAGAGGCGGAAGAGGGAGAAGAGGGGAAAGAAGTGAAAGAGGCGGAAGAGGGAGAAGAGGCGGAAGAGGTAGAAGAGGAGACTTATCTAGAGAAGATCAATTCGAATCAAAGAAAAACAGGTTTAAATGAGGCGGTTCAAACAGGCATAGGTCAATTAAACGGTATTCCTATAGCAATGGGGTTTATGGATTTTGAGTTCATAGGAGGTAGTATGGGATCCGTAGTAGGCGAAAAAATCACCCGTTTGATCGAGTATGCGACTAATGGATCTTTACCTCTTATTATAGTGTGTGCTTCTGGAGGAGCACGTATGCAAGAAGGAACTTTGAGCTTGATGCAAATGGCTAAAATATCTTCTGCTTTATATGATTATCAATTAAAGCAAAAGTTATTCTATATATCAATCCTTACATCGCCTACAACCGGCGGAGTGACAGCCAGTTTTGGTATGTTGGGAGATATCATTATTGCTGAACCCACTGCCTACATCGCTTTTGCGGGTAAAATAATAATTGAAGAATTATTGAAGGTGAAAGTACCCGAAGGTGTACAAGAGGCTGAGTATTCATTCTATAAGGGCTTATTGGATTCAATTGTACCACGTAATCCTTTAAAAGGTGTTCTGAGTGAGTTATTTCAGCTACACGGTTTCTTTCCGTCGAATCAAAATTCAATTTCAATTCAATAAAGTAGAGCACTAATAAAAAAGCGGATTATCATACATCTATTTCGTGTAGAAAAATGAATAGGTACACTTATTTCATTTAGTTCTATATTCCTTGCACTTATTCTATACTTATAATAGATATACTGATCATAAGATCTATTTATAACAGGTACAAATATTAAATCGAGGTACCGTTTCTATGACAGATTTCAATTTCCCCTCTATTTTTGTGCCTTTAGTGGGCCTTGTATTTCCGGCAATTGCAATGGCTTCTTTATTTCTTCATGTCCAAAAAAACAAGATTCTTTAGATCCGATGGGATAAAATCCCATCAATTTACTTTAACACTTGGACTTGGATCATAATAAAGATATCTATTAGTAGAATAGGTTACGGTACGATATGTGGATCCCTCCGAGCACAAAAAAAGCGGTTATTGTTATGCATGCAGATCCATGATATATGGATAAATGCCTGTATATTATATGCGGGTATAGCTGAACCGCTTTTTTTACTAGATCCGCGAATATCTGAAATTGAAAGTCAATGTATCTATATGTATGTAGATATACATAGTCGGATCATCTAAGGGGGGTGTGCTTTTTTTATATCTAACCAATTCGATGAATTACTCCTGATGGTTTACATCATCATGGTGCTAGTTGATGAGAGTGACTTCGGTATCAAAACAAATAAAGTAAAGTCGAATGAATTTGACTCATTCTCTTCTCTGAATTCCAATAGAATGGAACCGGATATAATATGAACTGGCAATCAGAACGTATATGGATAGAACTTATAACAGAGTCTCGAAAAACAAGTAATTTCTGCTGGGCCTGTATCCTTTTTTTAGGTTCATTGGGATTCTTATTGGTTGGAACTTCTAGTTATCTTGGTAGGAACCTGATATCCTTATTCCCCTCTCAACAAATTCTTTTTTTCCCCCAAGGGATTGTGATGTCTTTCTATGGGATCGCGGGTCTGTTTATTAGTTCCTATTTGTGGTGCACAATTTCGTGGAATGTAGGTAGTGGTTATGATCTTTTCGATAGAAAAGAAGGAATAGTGTGTATTTTTCGTTGGGGATTTCCCGGAATAAATCGTCGCATCTTCCTTCGATTCCTTATGAGAGATATCCAGGCGATCGGAATGGAAGTGAAAGAGGGCCTTTATCCTCGTCGTGTCCTTTATATGGACATCAGAGGCCAGGGGGCCATTCCCTTGACTCGTACTGATGAGAATTTGACCCCACGAGAAATTGAACAAAAAGCTGCCGAATTGGCCTATTTCTTGCGCGTACCAATTGAAGTATTTTGAAATGAACTAAAGAATGAATGCTTTCTCATTCTCAACATGATGGAAGGAACTTGGAAATCTTTTTTTAATATAACTGAATAGAATAAGATTCATTACTTCAAGTGGTTCTTTCGGGCATTCATCCAAAGCAACAAACGAAGATGCAATTGGTTCGAATTTGACCAATTGAGCTATCTGGGAACAATATTTTATTATTTATTCATTCGAAAGGGACCCTTGTTCTATTTCTATATTTTTTCTAGATCCAAGGCTAAATAATAATAATAAAAAAAGATGGGTAGAAAAACTTATTAGATACCATTGACTCCAGTATCTAATAAGTTCTACCTACTATTGGATTTGAACCAATGACTTCCGCCGTATGAAAGCAACACTCTAACCACTGAGTTAAGTAGGTTATTTATCATCAAATAGAAAAAGCAGGACACATCGGGATTCTAATTATAGATCGAATATGACTTCTAAGCAATACCAATCCTTGGCAGGAAACGGATCAGAGAGCTATCATGTGGGATTATGAAGTATCCATCTTGACAATAAATTATCTAGATGTTAAGATATTTATGAAAAGGGAAAAGGGCTATAGCTCAGTTAGGTAGAGCACCTCGTTTACACGTGCGCCAATGCTTTTTCAGGGGGGTCCATCGTGCAATCAACAGAATTGATCTTTTTGAGAAATTGATGTCTTACTCCATAAATTCGGGGGAACAATAGCCTGACAAAAATTTTGTTCAGTCCGATTCGGGTACCAATTCAGGTGCCAAATAGAACCCGCCAGTGATTTGATAATTGATAAGGTGAATACCCAGTCCATTCAATGCTAGGCTCAATGAATATGAGTATAAGGACCTCAAAAGGACCTCTTTTCGCCCTATGAACTTTAAGGTGTATGAAGTATCATATTTGACTCTTGGAGCGTAGCGATAGAGACTCGTCAGGTTGATCTAGGCCGGAGGCAGACCTACGTCAAAGTCACTCCTCTTTGAAACACTTTGGTATTGCTCCTGAATCAGAATAAAATAATGAATCAGAGCACATGGAGCCATCTCATTATCTTCCTGTCAAGAAAAAATATGGTGGATTAGCTGATATTTCTATCAGTTAATGAAAGAGCCCAATGCAAAAAAAAATGCATGTTGAGTCTTTAAAACAGTTCGAATCATTTCGACAATCAATAAAATAATAAGTTTGATCTGTTTTACCGAGAAGGTCTACGGTTCGAGTCCGTATAGCCCTATATATTTTTGTATAGTTTTCATTTCCTAATTAATGCTTGTGGTTGGACGGTTGATTGGTCCATAGAAATTGAAACATTCCCACATACTCACGGAGATCGACGCCTCAGGGCATAAAATCCAACCAAATAAGAACATTAATTTATTCCAATGAAAGGGGATCGTTCAAATTTCGGATAAACAAAACCACTCTTCTTCATTAATCTTTGTGTGTAAGTGAATGACTGACTTTTTCCTCTTTTCTTGTCCATGATCAAAGATTTAGTGATACGCCTTTGCTTTGGTATACCTAAG